AATGAAGAGCCTGGGGAAAGGATTATTTTGATAGAATAAAATACGTAATTTAAAGTTACCTTCATTATATTTGATAGAATAAAACTATCTCCTAAAGTATCAAAAACTTTTATACATCATATACTAAAATATAAAAAGATAAGCTAAATAAAGCTTTTGGGTTCATACCCCAAATATAAAGAAATACTTTTCTTTTTAATAACTAAAATATATAAACTAATATTTATAACCATCTTAATTATAAGAACAATAATTTCAATTTCAGCATATACATGATTAGGAATATGAATTGGATTAGAAATTAATTTACTTTCTATCATTCCAATTATTATAAATAAAAATATTTTATCATCAGAATCTTCAATTAAATATTTCATCACACAAGCACTAGCTTCAACATTAATTATAATATCAATTATTATAATAATATGAAAAATAAATTTTACATCAACAATTTTTAATTCAGAAATTATATTAATTATAAATTCAGGACTTTTATTAAAAATAGGAATAGCCCCACTCCATTTTTGATTTCCAGAAGTTCTTGAAGGATTAAATTGAAATAATTGTATAATTATATTAACCTGACAAAAAATTGCTCCAATAATATTATATATATACAATACAGAATTAAATACATTTAATTATGCTATTATTATATCAAGTATAATTATTAGAAGAATAATAAGATTTAATCAAATTAGAATACGAAAATTAATAGCATTTTCGTCTATTAACCATATAGGATGAATAATAGCAGCTATAATAACTGAAAAATCAATCTGGATCTTATATTTTATTATTTATGCAATAATTACCATTAATATTTCATTAACAATAAAAAATGTATACTACTTAAATCAATTATTTATAATAATAAATGAATCATTTTCAACCAAAATTATATTTATATTAAATTTTTTATCATTAAGAGGAATTCCTCCATTTTTAGGATTTTTACCAAAATGATTAGTAATTCAAACTATAATTGAAATAAATATAATATTCCTATCAATTATTATAATTTTATTTACACTAATTATAATTTTTGTATATATACGTATTTCTATATCAACATTAATTATAAAAACAAATCAAATTAACTGAAAAATCAATATCAACAATAAAATTAATATCATATTCACTAGTATATTAAATTTCTTTATAATTTTCAGATTAATCCTTATAACCATCGTTTTAAACGAGATTTAACAAGGATTTAAGTTAATTTACAAACTACCAACCTTCAAAGTTGTAAATAAAGAAATACCTTTAAGCCTTACCAGCATTAAGTCAATAACAAATTAAAAAATTATTAAGTTTTGAGTTATTTAACTACCTTTAAATTTGCAATTTAAAATCATAATTGAATACAAAACTAGTAAAAGGAATTATTCCGTAAATAAATTTACAATTTATCACCTAATCTCGGTCATTTTACTAAATAAATGATTATTTTCAACAAATCATAAGGATATCGGAACTTTATATTTTATTTTTGGAGTATGAGCTGGAATACTAGGTACATCATTAAGATTACTAATTCGAGCAGAATTAGGAAATCCTGGATCATTAATTGGAAATGACCAAATTTATAATGTAATTGTAACTGCTCATGCTTTTATTATAATTTTTTTTATAGTTATACCAATTATAATTGGAGGGTTTGGAAATTGATTAGTACCTTTAATATTGGGAGCTCCAGATATAGCTTTTCCTCGAATAAATAATATAAGATTTTGATTATTACCCCCATCATTATCTCTATTATTGATAAGAAGAATTGTTGAAAATGGTGCAGGAACTGGATGAACTGTTTATCCTCCATTATCAGCTAATATTGCTCATAGAGGATCATCTGTAGATTTAGCAATTTTCAGATTACATTTAGCAGGAATTTCATCTATTTTAGGAGCTATTAATTTTATTAGTACCATTATTAATATACGATTAACAGGAATAACATTTGACCGCTTACCTTTATTTGTATGGGCTGTATTAATTACAGCAATTTTATTATTATTATCATTACCTGTACTTGCTGGTGCTATTACTATATTATTAACTGATCGAAATTTAAATACATCTTTTTTTGATCCTGCTGGAGGAGGAGATCCAATTTTGTATCAACATTTATTCTGATTCTTTGGACATCCAGAAGTATATATTTTAATTTTACCAGGATTTGGTATAATTTCTCATATTGTAACTCAAGAAAGAGAAAAAAAAGAAACTTTTGGATCAATTGGAATAATTTATGCAATAATAGCAATTGGTTTATTAGGATTTGTTGTATGAGCTCATCATATATTTACAGTTGGTATAGATGTAGACACACGAGCTTATTTTACTTCTGCTACAATGATTATTGCAGTTCCAACAGGAATTAAAATTTTTAGTTGATTAGCAACAATTCATGGAACACAAATAAATTATTCACCACAAATGATATGAGCTTTAGGGTTTATTTTTTTATTCACTATTGGAGGATTAACAGGAGTAATTCTTGCTAATTCATCAATTGATATTATTTTACATGATACATATTATGTTGTTGCTCATTTTCATTATGTTTTATCAATAGGAGCAGTATTTGCAATTATAGCAGGAATTGTAAATTGATTTCCCTTATTTACAGGCCTCTCAATAAACGAAAAGTTATTAAAAATTCAATTCTTTTCTATATTTATTGGAGTAAATTTAACATTTTTTCCTCAACATTTTTTAGGATTAAGAGGAATACCTCGACGATATTCAGATTACCCAGATGCTTATTTATCATGAAATCTTTTATCATCTGTAGGATCATTAATTAGAACTGCTAGAATTTTATTTATGATTTATATTATATGAGATAGAATAAATTCAATACGAAAAAATTCATATGCCGTAAATATACCTACATTTAATGAATGAATTCAAAATATACCACCTATGGAACACACTTATTCTGAAATCCCAATATTAGTAAACTTCTAATATGGCAGAATAGTGCAATGGATTTAAGATCCATATATAAAGTTTCACTTTTTTTAGAAAATGGCAACATGAATAAATTTAAATTCTCAAGATAGAATTTCACCTTTAATAGAACAATTAACATTTTTTCATGATCATACAATAATAATTCTTATTATAATTACATTAATTGTTATATATATTATAATTATAATAATAAAAAATATATATATTAATCGATTTCTACTTGAAGGACAAATAATTGAATTAATTTGAACAATTTCTCCTGCAATTACATTAATTTTTATTGCTCTACCTAGATTACAACTTTTATATTTACTTGATGAAATTAATTCACCTCTTATTTCAGTAAAAACTATAGGTCATCAATGATACTGATCATATGAATTCTCAGATTTTAAAAATGTTGAATTTGATTCATATATAATTCCTTCTAATGAACAAAATAATTTTTCATTTCGTCTATTAGAAGTTGACAATCGTTTAACTTTACCAATTTATACACAAATTCGAATAATAGTATCATCTTCAGATGTAATTCATTCATGAACAATTCCATCCTCAAGAGTAAAAATTGATGCAACTCCAGGACGACTAAATCAAATTACTTTTTATATAAATCGGATTGGTTTATTTTTTGGACAATGTTCAGAAATTTGTGGAACAAACCATAGATTTATACCAATTGTAGTTGAAAGAATTTCTCCAAAATATTTTATTGAATGAATTAAAAATTTATCATTAGATGACTGAAAGCAAGTACTGGTCTCTTAAACCATTTTATAGTAAATTAGCAATTACTTCTAATGAAGAATTTAGTTAAAATATAACATTAACTTGTCAAGTTAAAATTATTAATTAATTAATAATTCTTGATTCCACAAATAGCTCCACTTAGATGATTAAATTTATTTATTTTTTTTATTATTATTTTTATATTATTTAATATTATAAATTACTTTTTATTAATTTATAAAAATAATAATATTAAAAAAAACAATAAAAAAAGAATTATTATATGAAAATGATAACAAACTTATTTTCTAGATTTGATCCTTCAACTAGAATAAATTTATCATTAAACTGATTAAGAATTATATTAGGATTAATAGTATTACCTTCATTATATTGAATTATTCCTTCACGAATTAATTTTTTATGATTAAAAATTTGCTTAACATTAAGAAATGAATTCAAAATCATTTTAAAAATTAAAAAAATAAAAATTAGAGTTTTAATATTTGTATCTTTATTTACATTAATTTTTTTTAATAACTTCTTAAGATTATTTCCTTATATTTTTTCAAGAACTAGTCATCTAATTTTAACTTTAAGTTTATCTCTACCATTATGATTAAGATTTATAATCTTTGGATGAATTAACAATACAACAAGAATACTAGCTCATTTAGTTCCTCAGGGAACACCACCTATTTTAATACCATTTATAGTATGCATTGAAACTATTAGAAATATTATTCGACCAGGAACATTAGCAATTCGACTTACAGCAAATATAATTGCTGGTCACTTATTATTAACATTAATAGGAAGAACAGGAAATAAACTATCATTAATTATAATTAATTGTTTAATATTATCACAATTATTATTATTACTTTTAGAATCTGCAGTTGCAATTATTCAATCATACGTATTTTCCATTTTAAGAACATTATATTCTAGAGAAGTAAATTAATGTTAAATAAAAATCATACTTTTCATCTAGTAGAAATTAGACCTTGACCAATTCTTGGTGCATTTAGTTCAATAACATTATTAGTAGGATTTATTAAATGATTCCATTTATATGAAACAAACTTATCCTTATTAGGAAGAATTTGTACATTATTAGTTATATATCAATGATGACGAGATACCTCACGAGAAGGATCTTTTCAAGGACTTCATACTTTAACTGTAGTAAAGGGACTTCGATTTGGAATAATTTTATTTATTACTTCTGAAATCTTATTTTTCGTATCATTCTTTTGAAGATTTTTTCATGGAAGACTTTCACCAAGAATCGAAATTGGAATAATATGACCTCCAAAAAGAATTATTCCATTCAACCCAATTCAAATCCCATTATTAAATACTATTATTCTAATTTCCTCAGGAATTACCGTTACATGAGCTCATCATAGATTAATAGAAAATAACTATAAACAATCAATTTATAGATTAATCTTAACAATCACATTAGGAATTTACTTCTCAATTCTTCAAGGATATGAATATTTTGAATCAACATTTACTATTGCTGATTCAGTATATGGATCAAGATTCTTTATAGCAACAGGATTTCATGGTATTCATGTAATTATTGGAACAACATTTTTAACAATTTGTTTACTTCGACAATTAAGAAATCATTTCTCAGCTAAACATCACTTCGGATTTGAAGCTGCAGCTTGGTATTGACATTTTGTAGATGTAGTATGATTATTTCTTTACATTTCAATTTATTGATGAGGTAGATATTTATATAGTATAAAAATTATTTTTAACTTCCAATTAAAAGATCTAGTAATAGTATAAATAATTTACATTATACAAATCTTAGGATTAATTACATTTACATTAACTTTAGTAGTAATAATAATTTCAAGATTTTTATCAAAAAAATCTATAATTGATCGAGAAAAAAGATCCCCTTTTGAATGCGGTTTTGATCCTAAATCTTCTGCTCGAATACCTTTTTCCTTGCAATTCTTTCTAATTGCAATAATTTTTTTAATTTTTGATGTAGAAATTACACTCCTATTTCCATTAGTAATTACAATAAAAATTACAAGAATAATAAGATTTTCCACAGTAACAATTTTATTTATTTTAATTTTATTAATTGGATTATACCATGAATGAAATCAAGGTGCACTAAATTGAGTAAAATAGGATAATAGTTAAAATTAACATTTAATTTGCATTTAAAAAATATTGAAATTATCAATTTATCTTAAATAAGAAACAAAGTTTTGTGATTAGTTTCGACCTAATATTTTGATGTTAACCATCCTTATTTATTAAATGAAACCAAAATAGAGGTCTATCACTGTTAATGATAAAAATGAACATAAATTCCATTTAAAGAAATATGTTATTCAAAATGAAACTTCTAATTTCTATTTTAAGCAGTGAAACTCTGTTTATATTTCTTAATTTATATAGTTTAATTAAAACATTACATTTTCATTGTAAAATTAAATTTATATTTTATAAATATCTTAAGACAAAAATCTCCTTAATATCTTCAATATTATGCTCTAAATATAAGCTATTAAAATAAATAATTAATAATAAAATAAAAACAACTAAAAAAACAAAATAAATTTTTAAATTATTATTAAATAATAATTGAAAAAACCTAGAATTATACTTAATATTTTGATATAAATTTTGTGAACCAAAATATTCAAATCATCCTAAATCAATATTTTTATAATAAAAATCTCTAAATTTTAAAAAATAAAAATTTACTAAAAACGTTGATAAAATTGGTATATTTCATATAGATGCTAAAAATAACCTAAGTAAATTATTAGATTTTAATTGATAATTAAAATTAAATTTAGAAAACTCATATCCTAAAAATATACCAATTAAAATAACAAAAATAACCATTATTTTTAAATTAAAAGATAAACAAATAAAATAAGGAGTAGGAAATATTAATCAAGATAATATACATCCACCAAAAATTACAAATAGAATTAATCCCCCTATGCCCTTTAATATAATTAAACCTTGATCATTCAATCTATTTAAAGAATAAAAATTTGAATAATTAAACAATGTATAGTAACTTAAACGAAATGTATAACTAACCGTTAAACCAATAGAAATATAAAAAATTAAATATACAAATAAATTTATATAGCTTATAGAAAAAAACTCTAAAATTAAATCCTTAGAATAAAACCCAGATAAAAAAGGTAATCCACATAAGGAAAAATTTCTAATATTAAAAAATGTACAAGTTAAAGGTATAAAATTAATTAAAGAACCTATATAACGAATATCCTGACAATTTATCAAATTATGAATCATACAACCAGCACATATAAATAATAAAGCTTTAAATAAAGCATGAGATAACAAATGAAAAAAAGCCAAACTATAATCACCCAAAAATAAAATTCTTATTATTAAACCTAATTGACTTAAAGTTGATAAAGCAATAATTTTTTTTAAATCATATTCAAAATTAGCCCCTAAACCAGATATAAACATTGTTATTATAGAAATAAATAACATTAAATTTATTAATTCTTCCGTCATACAAAAATTAAAACGAATTAATAAATAAACACCAGCAGTAACTAAAGTAGATGAATGAACTAAAGATGAAACTGGAGTAGGAGCAGCCATTGCTGCTGGCAACCAAGATGAAAATGGAATTTGAGCTCTTTTAGTAAAAGCTGACAAAACTACAAAACAACTAATAATTATTATTGTATGATCATTCTTCATAAAATCCAAATAAAAAATAAAATTTCAACTTCCATAATTTATTATTCAAGCAATTGATATTAAAATACCAACATCACCAATTCGATTTGATAATGCTGTTAACATTCCAGCATTTAAAGATTTTGTATTTTGATAATAAATAACTAAACAATAAGATACAAGACCTAAACCATCTCATCCTAATAAAATTCTAATCAAATTAGGTCTAATAATTAAAAACATTATTGATATAACAAATAAAAATACTAACATAATAAAACGATGAATATTTATATCCCCATATATATATTCATCTCTATAAAAAATAACCATTGAAGAAATAAATAATACAAATCTCATAAATAATAATGACATTCAATCTAACAAAACAGACATACATATAATATTAGAATTTAAAGTTATAAATTCATATTCAAGAATTATAACCAAATCTATTATTATAAAATATAAACTCATTGAAAAACTAAAAAATGAAAATATTAATAAGAAAAAAGAAACTAAAAAACTAAATTTAATTATTTAAAATATAAATATATCTCTGACACCACAAATCAGTATTTTAAATAAACTATTTAAATAATATATAAAAATTCCACCTGATATAAAAAGTAAATTTAGTGGAACTCAATGCAAAAATAATAATAAATATTCACGAATTCTACCTAAAGAAAATGAATATATTCCTTGATAAAATATACCATGTTGACTATGAGAATATAAATATAATGAATATGCAGCACCAAAAAAAGAAATTAAGCATAAAAAAATAAATGTCAATCAACTTCAAGAAATAATTCTATTAATTAATATAATTTCTCCAAAAAGATTTAATGAAAATGGAGCTCCCATATTTGATGAACACAACAAAAATCACCATAAAGATATTCTAGGTATTAAATTAATTAAACCCTTATTTAAAAATAATCTACGACTTGATATACGTTCATATGAAATATTAGATAAACAAAATAAACCAGATGAACACAATCCATGAGCAATTATTATTAAAAAAGAACCATAAAATCCCCAAACTCTTATAGTTATTAAACCTGCTAAAACCAAGCTTATATGAGAAACAGAAGAATAAGCAATTAAAGACTTTATATCTATTTGACGAAGACAAATTAAAGAAATATAAAATCCTCCAACTAATCTAATTCTAATAATAATAAAGTTAATTTTTATACCAATAGATAAAAAAATTTTTATAAAACGTAATAACCCATAACCTCCTAATTTTAATATAATTCCAGCTAAAATTATTGAACCAGAAACAGGAGCTTCAACATGAGCTTTAGGTAATCATAAATGAACAATATATATAGGCATCTTAACTAAAAAAACAACAATCGTACAAATATATAAATAAAATAAATTAATATCATAAAAAAAATATAAATCTAAACTATTAAACTTTTTATAAATATAAAAAAGTGAAACTATTATAGGCAATGAACCAAATAACGTATACATAAATATATATATTCCAGCTTGAATACGCTCAGGTTGATAACCTCAACCCAAAATAAGAAACAAAGTAGGAATTAATCTTATTTCAAAAAATAAATAAAAAACAAACATATTTATTGAACAAAAAGTCAAAATTAAAAAAAATAAAAGAAATAAAATTACCAAATTAAAATAACAAAAATAATTATTAGAATAATAAATTTTTTCTCTTGATATTAATATTAATAAACAAATTCAAACACTAAGTAAAATTATAAAAAAACTCAAATAATCACACCCAAAAATATATCTAATTATTGAAAAATAATATCTATACGAAAAAGAAAAAAAGAAAATAACAAATAAAATAAAATATAAAATTTGAAATAATCAAAAATACATATTTAAAAATCTTAAAGGAATCATAAATAACAATATAAAAATAAATTTTATCATAAAAAATTAAATATATTAAAATAATCATTCCCATAAGAACGAACCATTGAAACCAAAATAGATAATCCTAATGAACCTTCACAAACTCTTAATGATAAAAAAATTATTAAAAAATAATTCTCATAATAAAACATTAATATAAAAACAACTAATCCTAAAAATAAAGACAAAACAATAAACTCAAGACTAAGTAATATTAAAAGTAAATGTTTACATTTAAAACATAAAACTGTTAAACCAACTAAATATATAAAAATAAAAACTCTAAATCTATAAATCAACATTGTTTTAATAATTTAAATAAAAATATTGGTCTTGTAAACCAAAAATAAAATTAATTTTTTAGAACTTCAGAGAAAAGAATAAACTTTTCATTAATCTCCAAAATTAATATTTTAAATAAACTATTCTCTGTATTATATTAACATCAATTATACTAACAACAACAATTATATTTATATTTATTTCACACCCATTATCAATAGGAATAATTTTATTAATTCAAACATTATTAATTTCAATATGAACAGGATATATATCAATAAACTTTTGATATTCATACATTTTATTTATTGTAATAGTAGGAGGAATATTAATTCTATTCATTTATATAACAAGAGTAGCCTCTAATGAAAAATTCTTATTTAGAAAAACAAATATATTTATTATTATAATTATAAGACTAATTATTATTATAATAATAATAACAGATCAAATTTATAATGTAATAAATTCAATAAATTCAGATCTATTAATATATAAAAATTTAATTTCATTCAAATTATCATTAAATAAATTTATTATATTTCCAATAATAATAATATCACTAACCTTAATTATATATTTATTAATCACATTAATTGCAGTAAGAAAAATCACAAATATTCAAAGAGGACCTTTACGAAAATATAACTAATGAAAATTATAAAAAAAAATCCATTATTAAAAATAATAAATAATTTAATTATTGATCTACCCTCACCATCAAATATTTCAACTTGATGAAATTTTGGATCTCTTCTAGGAATATGTTTAATTATTCAGATTTTAACAGGATTATTTCTTGCAATACACTATTGTTCAGATATTTCAATAGCATTTAATAGAGTAGTACATATTTGCCGAGATGTAAATTACGGATGAATAATACGAATTATTCATATAAATGGAGCTTCAATATTCTTTGTATGTTTATACTTACATATTGGACGAGGATTATATTATAGATCATATTTACAAATTATAACATGAATAATTGGAGTAATTATATTTCTTGTAATTATAGGAACTGCATTCTTAGGATATGTTTTACCTTGAGGACAAATATCATTTTGAGGAGCAACTGTAATTACAAATTTACTTTCCGCTATTCCATACTTAGGAACAATAATTGTTCAATGAATTTGAGGAGGWTTTGCAGTTGATAATGCAACATTAACACGATTTTTCGCCCTACATTTTATTTTACCATTTATTATTTCAGGAATAGCAATAATTCATTTAATATTTCTTCATCAAAATGGATCATTAAATCCATTAGGAACAACTAATAACATTGATAAAATTCAATTTCATCCTTATTTTACTTCAAAAGATTTAACAGGATTTATTATTATATTAATAGCATTTACATTATTTATTATAATATATCCATACATGATAGGAGATCCAGATAACTTTAGACCAGCTGATCCTTTAGTTACTCCTGCCCATATTAAACCAGAATGATACTTTTTATTTGCATATGCCATTTTACGTTCAATTCCTAACAAATTAGGAGGAGTAATTGCACTTTTTATATCTATTCTAATTTTATTCATTATACCTTTATATAAAAAAAATATAAAAAGAATTTCATTTTATCCAATCAATAAAATTTTATTTTGAACATTTACTAGAACTGCAATATTATTAACCTGAATTGGAGCTAAACCTGTTGAAGAACCATTTATCTTAACAGGACAAATTTTAACAATCATATACTTCTTATTTTTTCCATCATATTTCATTACATTTAAATGATGAGATTATATTCTATATAAATAGTCAATGAACTTGTATAAGTATATATTTTGAAAATATAAAAAAAGATTAATATATCTTATTGACTTATACTAAAAATAATTAACTAAAAAATTAAAGAAAAAACATAAATTTTAAAACCAAAAAAAAATATTATAAAATTCAAAGAAATAGGTAAAAATCCCTTTCAAGCTAAATATATTAATTTATCATAACGATAACGAGGTAAAGTACCACGAACTCAAACAAATAAAAATGAAATAAAAACAACTATATAAAAAAATAAATAATTAACTAAAGAACCACTAAAAAAAAGAAAAATAAATAATATTCTCATAAATAAAATTCTAGCATATTCTGATATAAAAATTAAAGCAAATCCTCCACCTCTATATTCAACATTAAATCCAGATACTAATTCAGATTCACCTTCTGCAAAATCAAATGGAGTTCGGTTAGTTTCAGCTAATCTTGATGTAAATCAAATTAATGACAAAGGTAAAGATATAAAAACAAATCAAGTATATTGTTGATAAACTATTAAATCAAAAATTCTAAGACTTGAAATTAAAAATAAAAAAGATAATAAAATAATAGCCAATCTAACCTCATATGAAATAGTCTGAGCAATACAACGAAGTGCACCTAATAATGAATAATTCGAATTAGATGACCAACCAGCTATTATAATTGTATAAACAGAAAGTCTAGAACAACAAAAAAAAAATATAAATCCTAACGTAAAATGTAAAAATCCAGAAAAAAAAGGTAAACATATTCATAATAATAATGAAAGAAATAAACTAAAAACAGGAGAAAAATAATATAAAAAAAAATTTGATATAGTAGGACTAGCCTGCTCTTTACAAAATAATTTAATTGCATCTCTAAAAGGCTGAATTAAACCTAATATACCAACCTTATTTGGACCTTTACGAATCTGAATATAACCCAAAACTTTACGTTCAAGTAAAGTCAAAAAAGCAACTCCAATTAAAACACACAAAATCAAAATTAAATAAGAAACAAACAATATATAAAAATCATTAACAAACAAGTACTACTTGTATTAAATACATATAAAGATTCTAAATCTATTGCACTATTCTGCCAAAGTAATAATAATATTCAATTTAAAAATTATTAATTATATATTTGGTCCTTTCGTACTAAAATATATTAAATAATTAAGGATAGAAACCAACCTGGCTTACACCGGTTTAAACTCAGATCATGTAAAATTTTAAAAGTCGAACAGACTTAATATTTAAGCTTCTACACCTAAAATAAATTTTAATCCAACATCGAGGTCGCAAACTCTTTTTTCAATAAGAACTTTAAAAAAAAATTACGCTGTTATCCCTAAGGTAATTTATTTTAAAATTAAAAATAAAGATTCTGTAATCAAAAATAATTGATAAAAATTAAAAGAGTTATTTATATCTTTTAGTCACCCCAACTAAATTTTTATTTAAATTACAAAAATAAATACTAAAAATAGTTATCCAAATAAAAATTAAACTCTATAGGGTCTTCTCGTCCTTTAATAAAATATAAGCCTTTTAACTTAAAAGTTAAATTCAATTAAAATAATAAAGAGACAGAAATTTTCTCGTCCAATCATTCATTCCAGTTTTCAATAAAAAAACTAATTATTATGCTACCTTTGCACAGTCAAAATACTGCGGCAATTTAAATAATCATTGAGCAGATTAAACCTTAAATTATAATCAAAAAGACATGTTTTTAATAAACAGGCGAAAAATTAATTTGCCGAATTCCTTTTTATTACCTAACAATAAATATATTTATTACAAAATTATCTACTAATTTAATCATTATAACAAAAGAAATAAAATTAAACTTTTTTTTTTAATATAAAAATTAAAATAAATATAAACATTAAAATAAATAAAATTAACTATTAAATTATTTATATGATTAACAATTCAAATTATACAATAATTATAAAAACAAATCAAATTTTTAATATTATAAATAAAAGATTATCCCTTTAAATATTTTTTACTAAAAATTATTAACTAAAATTTAATTAATACATAAATAATAAAAGAATTAAATTCTTTTCTTAAAAAACTAGATATATTAAAAAACGAATAACATTTCATTACTAATTAAAAATTATAAAAATTTATGAAACAATTATATAATATTTAATTAGAACTTCTTAATTCGAGAAAAATTAATAATAAATACATAATTAATCAACCCTGATACACAAGGTACAAAAAATAAATTTTTCTTTTTAAAATATAAAAAGATTCAATCACATTACTAATAAACTATAATAAAAATAAATTTTTCTATTTAAATAATAAAATAAAATTGATTTAATTAAATAAAAATAAATAAATTAATTCAAATCAAATTATACCGAATTAAACAGTAATCTTTTTAATGTAAATAAAAAACTTAATATAAAGCTTTAATTTGATCATTCTAGATTCACTTTCCAGTAAATCTACTTTGTTACGACTTATCTCAATTTTATGAGAGCGACGGGCAATATGTACATATTTTAGAGCTAAAATCATATTTTAAATATATAAAATATTACTATCAAATCCAATTTAATAATGTTATTTAAAACAATAAACTAAAAATAAATTTAATGTAACCCATTTCTTCTTTTTCATAATCTGCACCTTGATTTGAAATCTTCTATTAACTACTTATTGAAAATTATAATTCTCATAAAATTTTCAAAAACAACGATATACAAGTAAAGAAAAAGTATAACTAATCGTGGATTATCAATTACAGAACAGGTTCCTCTGAATAGACTAAAATACCGCCAAATTTTTTAATTTTCAAGAAAATAACTAATACTAATCTGGTATAATAAATTTTACAATTATAATAATAGGGTATCTAATCCTAGTTTAATATTAACTTTAATAACTTCATATAAAAAAATAAAAATATATTAAAATTTAAATTCCACCTAAAAATTTTAATAATAAATTCAATACAATAAATTAATTATTAACCAATATAATTAAATTAAATCATTTGTATAACCGCAATTGCTGGCACAAATTATATTAATTTTTTAATTAATTATTAAAACTTACATTCATAATTTTTTAATATTAAAAACTGCAATAATAATTTTTTTAAGTAAAAATTTACATATTAATTAATAATAAACCTAAATTTCAAGCTTAAATAAAACTTTAAAATTAAAATTTTAAATTAAAAAAATAATTAATTAATACGTAAATTTTTAATTTTTTAAAAAAATAAATAATAAAAAAGATTTATATATAATATAAAATTTTAAATTAAATAAGATAAAAAAAATATTAATTTATAAATTTAAAAAATAATTGAATAAATATAAAAAAACTTAATTAACAATAAATAGTAAAAAAAAAAATCAGTACCCCCCCTACATTAACTAAAATTAATTAATAAATTACACCCCAATAATAATTAAATAAATTTTAATTAAACAAATTTCATTTACTAAATACCCCAATTAGTAAATAATTTTCTAAAAACTAAATTAATAAGATTTAAAATAAAAATTATTAAAAAAATTTTTAATATAAATTAATAAATAAAAATTAAAAAATTAATTTCTAATTATACTAAAAATAGTTATAAAATTAATAAAATCAATTTTTTTAAAAAAAAATTAAAAAATTAAATTTTCATAAAATTAAGAAAAAAACAAAAAGAAAATTTTATATAATTAATAAAAATTATAAAAAAATCACATTTAATAGTAAATTTATTTTTTAATAGAAAAAGCTTATATAACAATTTAAATAATCTTAGATAAGTTTTTAATTTTTAATTAAAATCGAAAATGAATAAGTAAAATAAAAAAAAAAATAGATATTATCAATAAAACTAATTTTTGTTATAAATTAAGTTTATCTTATAATCTAATAAATTCTATATAAAAAAAAATTAATTCAATAAATTAATTTTTTTCTTTAAATAAAGAATAATATATAATAAGCTATATAAATTAAATTTTTTATTCAAAATTTAGTTTTTAATAACTTAAAAAAAAATTAATTCCTAATTAAATAAATGGAGTTTTTTTTTTTTTTCAGTAAACTTTATTTCTATATAAATGATTTTATTATTAATAATTAATATAATATTATTTATAAATTCAAATTATTTATTTATAAGACATTATTTAATATTTATATATTATAATATTTATAATTATTATTTATTTATAAATATATAATATATTTATTCTATTATATAATTTAATTATTAACTAAACTATTATTTGATAGAATGTTTATTATTTAATTAAACATTAATATATTTATTAATTTTTTCTTTCTATTTAATAAAACAATAAAGATAAATTGGAAAATTATATATTTATTTATAATATGATCAATAATTTTTTTTTTTTATTAATATTATTTCTTCAATTATATTATAACATATATATATACATATATTAATATATAAAAATTTAATTAATATATAATTAAAAATTATATAATTAAATTTTATTAAATAAGTTATAATTAGTTAGTTATATTTAGTTAATTTTTATTGATAAATTAAAAAAAAAAAAGAAGAAATTTTTTATTTAAAAAAATATAACTTTCTAATTAAACTTTTTTAAAAAAAAAAAAAGTAATAATACTAATAAATTAACGTAAATTAAGAAAAAAATTAATTTATAATTTTAACTAAAATTAATTAAATTATATTTTTTATATAAATTAATATTCTAAATTATTAATTTTTTTTAATAAAAAAAAAGAAA